GGAGACCAAAGATCTTGAGCGACCGATCCGGCAGAACAACTCAAAAGATAAAGAAGTATCGTTAATTTCTTCATGCTCGTTCCAAGCTCGAAGTACCATTTGGACAAATAAGAATCCCCTTCCATACATGATTTCTTCTTCATATAGATAGATATTGGATCTATGGGGCCATTACTTAGAAGTACATTTTGTGCAACAGCCCTTCCTATCTGATAGAAAAGGATCCCATGATCCTGAACCGATCTTACCTTGGATCGCAAATCCCAAGTTTGTCTATGAAGAGCGGATCGAATTGTATTACTGTCTATAATGGATTTCTTCTGTGTAATACTAATTGATAGGGCCTCGTTGGTAAGTGCTACAAGATCTCGTGCACTGGAAACCATGGTTATGGACCCGAATCCATTAGTATGGAACATTTTCTTTTCCAAGTGAAATCCCTTAGTATATGAAAGAGTGAAAAAGTGCTTTCGTTGTTGTGGAATAAGAAGCCTTCGTACCTTAATGCATGTATTTAATTTATTCGGAGCTATTAGAGCGGGATCCACTTTTTTGGGAATATGAGTCGAAGCAATAACTAGAATATTTCTAGTGGAGGAGCTTTCACAATCCTCACAATCCCCGGAGAGATGGTTCACTAATAGACCGAGGGATAAGTAATTTGACTCATTCACAGACAGATCATGAATGTTTGGAATCCATATTATGCAAGGAGACATTGATTTTGCTAATTCGAGTTGAAGGGTGATATCAAATAGGTCTATTTTCGGCGTCATTTCCCTATCTATAGTTATCTCACTCGTCAAAGTTAGCAGCTCCTTTTCAATATCAATATCAATATCAAGGTCAAGGTCATCGTCGTTACTATCATCAAAATCGTCATCATCATCTTCAAAATCGCTCTCTTCATAAAAATAACCTTGAGGCTTGTCATCCAGGAACTTGTTCGTAAATACCGTAATGAAAGGAACGTAGGAGTTTGTCGCTAGGTATTTGACCAAATAGGATCGTCCAGTTCCTATAGAACCTATCACTAAAATACCCCTAGAGGGGGATAGGGCTAATCGGAGCGAAAAGGGTTTTCCATGAGATGGGAAATTCAAACTATTAGCCCCACACGAGGTTTGTGAATGTGAATAAGTGATTGTCTGATAATGAGCAAGGAATATCCGCCTTTCTGCTAAACAGGATCTATTGAACTCATAATTCATTAGACGCTTTTTATGAATGTCAACTAAGTATCGTAAGTAAACGGATCCCGGTTGTTCAATCATTTGATAACCAGAGTCATTCTTTGAGAAATGATCACTATGAGTCAGACTCAATAGAATTTTATCAATCCTTTCTTCCTTCGTTAAGGTGGAGAACTGAACCAAGAATTCTCTTTCTTCATCATCAATCGAATCACTGTTCGCGAACCAGGATTCGATTTTATCATCAATCCAAGCACCGTTCACGTTTTTTCTTTTTCTTATCAATGAATAGATCTCTTTACTTGTACGACTTAGATGTCTCGTATTTCTCGAAAAAGTTATTCGATTGATGGGATTTGGTATAAGACTTAGGAAATCGATGATATCGATGAGATTGATATTCAAATATTTCTTCTTAGAACGTATTGATTTGACCCCATAAGCGGGACCACCACCCAATAGCATGTTGCTGCCAAAAGCAGAACCCCGTATTTCTTCTAGAAAATATCCTAATTGTTTCAGAGCAACTAGAAAGAGATTCTTTAACCAGAAAGAATTCAGTTCAGATGGAGGATACCCATCCAGAAGTTTTCGTAACTCAATCATGTATGATGGAATCATCAAAGATTTGATCTTTTCGAACTCTGTCTGTAACTCACTAGAGGCTCGGGAAACAAAGAGAAGATGTGTACGAACGAGATATCCAGCAACAAGAAGAAGGAAAAGGATTGAATAGAAGAACTCCCGAGCATTTGGTGATCCCAGATGTACCCAGAATGAAAGGGGTGACTCATTATTTCGATGAATCATTTCTTCGGACAGAAGAAGACTATGTAAACACTTCCTCGAAATCTGACTTATCCGATTCCGTTGTGGAAGAATCGCCCACCATATTTTCCGAGGAATTCGCCGTGATATATCCATAATATCGTGAAAAATGGATACAACTTTTTGACTGCTACTTCGTATCGGTATCGGCAATAGGTCTAAAAAAGTATCTAAAAGGATGAAATTTAGATGTAGATATTGGTACCCTATCGAAGTTAGATATTTGTACCCTGTCGAAGTAAAGAACCATGGCAGATATGTTTGGAACAGCTTCCATTTTTTTGAGAGATTTGCTCGTAGAAAGATTCTATCCATCTGCCGTTTCTCAACGCATTTCTTTAGACAAAGACTCTGTTTTTTCCTCTTTTTGGCTCGTAAATATTTATCAGAACATGGAATGTGAATCAAACCCATGTTTGAATTGAAATTGAGATTGAGATACTGATGCAAGTTCTTCCCTTCTGAATCAGACGGATTCATATCTGAAAGAGGTTGACAATAAGTTCTTTCTAAATTGACTATTTGTCCCTCTGTTAGAGGTGTTCCAGAAATGTCTGCGATTGCGTAAAGAGCTCTACGAACGAATCGAGCGGATAGAATTGGAAAATCGTTAGGTATGAATATGTTAGATACCCGTGACTCGATCGTTGAAATAGCATCTCTCTCCGAAAAAACATGTTTTTTTTTACCGACGCACAAAGAAAATTTTTTGTTGCCAGTGAACAAGATATTAAGGAATTGTCCATACGTAAGATCATAATTATTGATACGGGCCTTTTCTACATAAAAAGGGAATCTTTTGTTACAATAGAACCAGAAGTGATGTGGATTATTCAAGAATCGAAGTCGATTTGCTTTTAAAAAAGAAGATATCAATGAACTTCTATGAAATGGTTTCACGGGATTCATCCAATTGTCTCGATCGTGGGATAGCATTGAGAAATAGGAATCAGTGTTATCAAAGGATTTCCTGCGATTTTTTCTAGTAGGAGTATGGAATGAGTCAATCGTCCACTTTGGTATCTTATTAAACAAAAATGGTGATATTGTTCCTCCATCGATCAACAATTTCGATTTTTGGGAAGTATTATGATCATCCAATAAGAAGGGTTTCAATTTATTCAAATGAACGATTTGAACACCTATTGATTCTAACAACTGATCGCAGAGTTGATCATTCGGACCTTTGAATTGAGAGATGTGGATCTCGGACCCATGAATGGGGGTATTCCCGAAACTCACAAAGAAAAAAGAAAGTGACTTAGACAAAAAGAGAAGGAACTTGGGCAAAAAGAGACGGAACTTGGGCAAAAAGAGACGCAAAAAGGTGGACCAAAATAAACGAAGTGGCTTAGAAGGATCTTGTTTGTCGAAAACCCTGGACCAATCAATCGAATATTGATTAATATTAATATTATTAATATATTGATTAATATTAATTAATATATTAATAATATTAATACGTAATCGATCGAACACTACTTGAAAAACTTGAAAACGGCTCTTCTGCTCAGAAACGAAATGTTCCAAATGTTCCTGGAAATTCTTGCTCCCATTGGACCATTTGTATCTATATGCATCAGGATCCCGATTCATGGATCTCTCGGTTCGAGAAAGAAGAGGATCGAACCATTTCTTCTCACTCTTTTTCAAATTTGATAAATGTTGGTTGATCGTATATTTCATTATAGTTCTATGATTCAGAGTATCATTTCCTATTTGATCCCTTTGAATTCCATATTCGAAGTTGCGATCGGATCTATTCATAAAAAAAAATCGATTCGAACCATTTCTTATGTACCCATGGATGCTATATTGGATTTGAATCAGATTTTGGATCAATCTATATTGATTGACTGCCTTCATTATGTTGTTGATAGCAAATACCACTCTTTTTGGTTTTGGATCTTCCAAAGCATTCCCGCACCGGACCCAATTTTTTCTTATCTGTCGATAAAAAGATTCATTCTCTTCAAAAAAAATAGGAGGTAGAACCAATAAAGATTTCTTTTTCGATTCATCCCTGGAGTTGAATACCTCATTCAAGAATTTTTTTTGATCCAATCCGCAGGAATCAATAGAAAAGGCAAATCCCTTATGATACACCAGATCCGGCTCGGTTATTGATAGAGTTAATAGATCCGCCATTTCTTGAAATCTCTCTTCTGCGTGGTGAAACGTGTATCCTCCCCTGTTCCGGTCATGGAATAGATGAAATAAATCAAAAAATGGATTTTGGTTCAAGAATGAAATCTTCTTGGAACTGTCCATATCCGGTTCATCCTTCGGAACCATATCGCATCCCTGATCTGATGAAATAGGATGAATTGAGACGGTTTTTTGTAAATACGTAATTATCTTGAATATATCAACCATTTCTTTATTTTCCGATCGCCTGAAACGGACAAAAGAAACATCTTGTTGTTTCTTCAACAATTTCTGATCTCTAGTGGACCTCTCAGTAGGAGTCGAACCCAGATAAAGTTCTGACCATCTGTCAGAGAAAAAAGAACGAGAGGATCTTGTAGGATTCCCAAGAAATTCTTCGATTTCTTTGGGAAGTTGTTGAACCTTTCTTTGATTGATCCAAGTACTCTCTTTCGGATCCATGAAAGAACTCTCAGGGATCTCTTTCCCTTTTGGAAGATACAGGAGCGAAACAATCAACCTATGGATATTGGAAGACTCAAAAGAGTCTTCCAATGAATCATTTCTGGGTCCAATGGAGTTTACGGGTATAGGAAGAAGCCCCCTCAAATAGATATTTTTTCTTTCGACCAGATTTCGATTGTTAAGACGATGTAGAAGGACCACTACTACAAGCAGTACTACACCTTTGATCGTGAAAGATCGATTGCTTGTTGAACCCTGCGAATCGCGTGAAAAGAGGATACTTCCTATTCGTGGGTCAAAGAGTTTCATAAAACGTTCTTGGTCGAAAAAAACGTGAATGAAAGATCCCACTGAATCCAATTTGGTCCACGAATCTAAGAAATAGTGAGAATTCTTGATCTCTCTCAATACCTCCCTAAACTCAAAAATCCAGGATTTATATAGACGTCGTTTTGCCCTGTCTTGCTTCATATTGATTCCTCCTTAGGATTTCTTTAAAATTTGACTTTATATTTATATATGTATTTAATTAATATTGGAAATTTTTATTATTATCATGTAGAATTGACTTGGAAATTATTATTATATTTATTATTATATAGAATATATAACGATTTTTCTATAGAGTTAGGCTAGATACTTGACTTGGAAATTGGAAATTTTTATTATTATTATATTTATTATTATATAGAATATATAACGATTTTTCTATAGAGTTAGGCTAGATACTTGAAATATATGCTAATCCCCATTACGCATCCATGGCTGAATGGTTAAAGCGCCCAACTCATAATTGGCAAATTCGTAGGTTCAATTCCTGCTGGATGCAGTACAACGCGAACGTTCAATACGTCTATTGGAATTGGCTCCGTATCAATGGAATCTCATCATCCATACATAACGAATTAATATAATTACTATGGTATATTCATATCATAACATATGAACAGTAAGAAGTAGAATTCTTATCGATACCGGAACTCATAGGGAAGAAAATAGATTTATGGATGGAATCAAATATGCAGTATTTACAGACAAAAGTATTCGGTTATTGGGGAACAATCAATATACTTCTAATGTCGAATCAGGATCAACTAGGACAGAAATAAAGCATTGGGTCGAACTCTTTTTTGGTGTCAAGGTAATAGCTATGAATAGTCATCGACTCCCGGGAAAGGGTAGAAGAAAGGGACCCATTATGGGACATACAATGCATTATAGACGCATGATTATTACGCTTCAACCGGGTTATTCTATTCCACCTCTTAGAAAGAAAAGAACTTAAATCAAAATACTTAATAACACGGCGATACATTTATACAAAACTTCTACCTCGAGCAGAACCGTCGGCAGTCAAGTGAAATCCAATCCACGAAATAATTTGATCTATGGACAGCGTCGTTGTGGTAAAGGTCGTAATGCCAGAGGAATCATTACCGCAAGGCATAGAGGGGGAGGTCATAAGCGTCTATACCGTAAAATTGATTTTCGACGGAATGAAAAAGACATATCTGGTAGAATCGTAACCATAGAATACGACCCTAATCGAAATGCAAACATTTGTCTCATACACTATAGGGATGGTGAGAAGAGATATATTTTACATCCCAGAGGGGCTATAATTGGAGATACCATTGTTTCTGGTACAGAAGTTCCTATCTCAATGGGAAATGCCCTACCTTTGAGTGCGGTTTGAACTATTGATTTACGTAATTGGAAGTAACCAATTAGGTTTACGACGAAACCTAGAAATCGATCACTGATCCAATTTGAGTACCTCTACGGGATAGACCTCAACAGAAAACTGAAGAGTATCGGCAGCAAGTGATTGAGTTCAGTAGTTCCTCATAGAAAATTATTGACTCTAGAGATATGGTAATATGGAGAAGACAAAATTGTTTGAAGCACCGACAGAACCGGAAGCGCCCCTTGTTTCAAAGAGAGGAGGACGAGTTATTCACATTTCATTTGATGGTCAGAGGCGAATTGAAAGCTAAGCAGTGGTAATTCTACCCCGGGGGAAAAATAGAGATGTCTCCTACGTTACCCGTAATATGTGGAAGTATCGACGTAATTTCATAGAGTCATTCGGTCTGAATGCTACATGAAGAACATAAGCCAGATGAAGGAACGGGGAGACCTAGGATGTAGAAGATCATAACATGAGTGATTCGGCAGATTTGGATTCCAATATATCAACTCATGTGGTACTTCATCATACGATTCATATAAGATCCATCTGTCTAGATATCATCATATACATCCGGAAAGCCGTATGCTTTGGAAGAAGCTTGTACAGTTTGGGAAGGGGTTTTGATTGATCAAAAAGAAGAATCTACTTCAACCGATATGCCCTTAGGCACGGCCATACATAACATAGAAATCACACTTGGAAAGGGCGGACAATTAGCGAGAGCTGCGGGTGCTGTAGCGAAACTGATTGCAAAAGAGGGTAAATCGGCCACATTAAAATTACCATCTGGGGAGGTCCGTTTGATATCCAAAAACTGCTCAGCAACAGTCGGGCAAGTGGGTAATCTTGGGGTGAACCAGAAAAGTTTGGGTAGAGCCGGATCTAAGTGTTGGCTAGGTAAGCGTCCTGTAGTAAGAGGGGTAGTTATGAATCCTGTAGACCATCCCCATGGGGGTGGTGAAGGGAGGGCCCCAATTGGTAGAAAAAAACCCACAACCCCTTGGGGTTATCCTGCGCTTGGAAGAAGAAATAGAAAAAAGAAAAAATATAGTGATAGTTTGATTCTCCGTCGCCGTAGTAAATAGGAGAGTATTGAAAATCAAATATGTTTCTTCGTCTTTACAAAAAAAAGAAAAAAGATAGGAGGAATTTGCTGTGACACGTTCACTAAAA